TCGTTCAAGAAAATCCAAACATGTAGTGATTTTTACTGATAATCAACAGAATGCCGATACTTATACTGCTAACGCTAACAAGGATATTGATAATTCTGATCAAACAAACGAAGTCGCTTTGATCCGTTATTCACAACAATCGGATTTTCGTCGAGATATAATCAAAGGCTCCATGCGCGCTCAAAGACGTAAAATAGTTATTCGGGAACTCTTTCAAGCAAATGTACATTCCCCCCTTTTTTTGGACAGAATATACAAACCCATCTTTTCTTCTTTTGATATTTCTGGATTGATAAAACTCATTTTTGAAAATTGGAAGGAGAAAAACAAAGACTTAAAAATTGCGAATTATGCAGAGGAAAAGACAGGGGAGAAAAGACAGAAGGCCAAAAGAGAGGAAAAAGCACGGATAAAAATAGCCGAAGTCTGGGATACCGTCCTATTTGCTCAAGTAATAAGAGGTTCCTTGTTATTAACCCAATCAATTTTTCGAAAATATATTATATTACCTTCATTGATAATAGCTAAAAACATCGGTCGTATGTTATTATTTCAATCTCCCGAGTGGTCCGAAGATTTAAAGGATTGGAATCGAGAAATGCATGTTAAATGTACCTATAATGGTGTTCAATTATCAGAAACAGAATTTCCCCAAAACTGGTTAAGAGACGGTATTCAAATAAAGATCCTATTTCCTTTCTGTCTGAAACCTTGGCACAAACCTCAAGAAAGGTCCCTTGATAAAGATTCAATGAAAGATAAAGTACAAAAATTTTGTTTTTTAACAGTTTGGGGAATGGAAACTGATCTGCCTTTTGGTTCTCCCCGAAAACGACCTTCCTTTTTTAAACCCATTTTGAAAGAACTTGAAAAAAGAATTAGAAAATTAAAAAACAAGTGTTTTCTAGTTCTAACAGTTTTAAAAGAACGAACAAAATTGTTTATATTTTTAAGGGTCTCAAAAGAAACAAAAAACTGGGTTATCAAAAGTGTTCTATTTATAAATATAAAAAAAATAATAAAAGAACTCTTAAAAATAAATCCAACTCTATTATTTGGATTGAGAGAAGTAGAAGTATATGAATCTAGTGAAACTCAAAAACAAAAGGATTCGATAATCAATAATCAGATGATTCAAAAATCGTCTATTCAAATTCGATCTATGAATTGGACAAATTATTCACTGACAGAAAACAAAATGAAAGATCTGACTGATAGAACAAGCACAATCAGAAAAAAAATAGAAAAAATTATAAAAGACAAGAAAAACCTCTTTCTAACTCCAGAGATAAATATTAGCCCTAACAAAGCTAGTTATAATGCTAAAAGATTAGAATCACAAAAAAGTATTTGGCAAATATTAAAAAGAAGGAATTCTCGATTAATTCGCAAATCACATTATTTCATAAAATTTTTCATTGAAAGGATATACATAGATAGTCTTCTATGTCTCATTAATATTCCCAAAACCAATGCACAATTTCTTATTGAATCAACAAAAAAAATTATTGATAAATACATTTACAATAATGAAAGAAATCAAAAAAAAATTGGTAAAACAAATCAAAAGAAAATTCACTTTATTTCGATTATAAAAAGGTCAGTTTCTAATATTAGTAATAAGAGTTCACAGATTTTTTGTGACTTATCTTCCTTGTCACAAGCATATGTATTTTACAAATTATCACAAACCCAAGTTATTAACTTGGATAAGTTAAGATCTGTCCTTCAATATAACGGAACATCTCTTTTTCTTAAGAACGAAAGAAAAGATTATTTTGGAGCACACGAAATATTTCATTACCAATTAAGACATAAGAAACTTCGTAATTCTGGAATGAATCAATGGAAAAACTGGTTAAGAGGTCATTATCAATATAAATATTTATCTCCGATTATATGGTCTAGATTAGTACCACAAAAGTGGCGAAATAGAGTAAATCAACATTGTGTGGCTCAAAATCAAAATAAAGATTTAAGGGATTTATCTCAAAAAGTTCAATTAATTCATTACAACAAACAAAATGATTATGAAGCAGACTCATTACCGAATCAAAAAGAAAATTTTAAAAAACACTATAGATATGACCTTTTATCATATAAATCTATTAATTATGAAGATAAGAATGACTCATATATTTATGGACCATCATTACAAGTAACTAATAACCAAGATATTTCTTATAATTACAACACACATAAACGCAAATTATTTGATATGCTGGGAGGTATCCCTATCAATAATTACTTAGGCGAAGACGATATTATGTATATAGAGTATATAAAGAAAAACCCGGATAGAAAATATTTTGATTGGAGAATTCTCCATTTTTGCTTTAGAAAGAAGGTCGATATTGAGGTCTGGATCAATACCAGTATCAACAGTAATAAAAATACCAAGACTGGGTCGAATAATTATCAAATAATTGATAAGAAAGGTCTTTTTTATCTCACACAAGATGAAGAAATCAAACCATCCAAAGGTCTTTTTTTTGATTGGATGGGGATGAATGAAGAAATACTAAATCGTTCCATATCGAATCTGGAACCTTGGTTCTTCCCAGAATTTGTGCTACTTTATAATACATATAAAATGAAACCGTGGGTTATACCAATCAAATTACTTCTTTTAAATTTTAATGGAAATAAAAATTCTAGTAAAAATATAAATAGCAATCGAAAGCAAAAAGGGAATCTTTTTATATCATCCAATGAAAAAAAACTTTTTAAATTAGAGAATCGAAATCAAGAAGAAAAAGAATCCGCAGGACAAGTAGATCTTGGATCAGATGTACAAAACCAAGTAAATCTTGAATCAGTCCTCTCAAACCACGAAAAAGATATTGAAGAAGATTATGCGGGATCAGATATGCAAAAACGTAGAAAGAAAAAGCAATTCAAGAAACACACGGAAGCAGAACTCGATTTATTCCTAAAAAGATATTTGCTTTTTCAATTGAGATGGGATGATTCTTTAAATCAAAAAATGATCAATAATATCAAGGTATATTGTCTCCTGCTTAGACTGATAAATCCAAGAGAAATTTCTATATCTTTTATTCAAAGGGGAGAAATGAGTTTGGATCTAATATCGGTTCATAAAGATTTAACTCTTACAGAATTGATGAAAAGAGGTATATTTATTATCGAACCAATTCGTCTGTCTGTAAAAAATGATGGACAATTTATTATTTATCAAACTCTAGGTATTTCATTGGTTCATAAGAGTAAGTACCAAACTAATCAAAGATACCGAGAAGAAAGATATGTTGATAATAAGAATTTTGATAAATTCAGTGCAAGATGTCAAAAGATGATTGGAAATAAAGACAAAAATCATTATGATTTGCTTGTTCCTGAAAATATTTTATCGCCTAGACGGCGTAGAAAATTTAGAATTCTAATTTGTTTCAATTTGAGGAATAGGAGTGGTGTGGCTAAAAATCCAGTATTTTGCGATGGGAACAGCTGTAATAAATTTTTGGATGAAAACAAACATCTTGATAGAGATAAAAATCAATTAATTAAATTAAAAAAATTAAAGTTCTTTCTCTGGCCCAATTATCGATTAGAAGATTTAGCTTGTATGAATCGCTATTGGTTTGATACCAATAATGGTAGTTCTTTCAGTATGTTAAGGATACATATGTATCCACGATTGAAAATTCGTTGATGTCACATTTTTGTATATATCCTTACTAGATCTAGTATATGAAAGTAAACAAATGCACACATGCGATGTCTTACATTACATTCTGATACATGATACTAATACGTATCAATTAGATTTAGAAATGACTCAAAAGAATGTTCTTATTTTAGGTCTAATCTCTTTTGTAATTTGTGAATGCAAAAATGTACCTATCTCTATCCCCTATACGAATCCAATTGAAAATTCGATTTTTTATTGATATTGATTAATTTTATTTGATAAACTAGGTATCCATAACGAAATTAAGATTATTGCGTATACCAGATTAAAATGACCGGCATTATAATATTATTATAATTCTATTATTATTACTGATGGGTAAAATTCAAATTTTTTAAAAAGAAAAAAAAAAGGGAGGGAAGAGAAGATTTCGTTTTATGGTAAAAAACTTATTCATCTCGGTTATTTCTCAAAAAGAAGAAAATAGGGGATCTGTTGAATTTCAAGTATTCAGTTTCACCAATAAGATCCGAAGACTTACTTCACATTTAGAATTGCACAGAAAAGACTATTTATCTCAGAGAGGTCTACGTAAAATTCTGGGAAAACGTCAACGGTTGCTGTCTTATTTGGCAAAGAAAAATAGAGTACGTTATAAAGAATTAATTGGTCAGTTGGGTATTCGGGAGACAAAAATTCGTTAATTTGAAGAGTCCTTTTGAATTATTTGATTTAGTAGATCTTGAATTTTGATGAACTTCTTTTCGTTTTCAGCAATTCATGGAAGAATGAATCAGGGGAAAACCTATGAGTGTACCAGCTACAAGAGAAGACCTCATGATAGTCAATATGGGTCCTCATCACCCATCAATGCACGGTGTTCTTCGACTCATCGTTACTTTAGATGGTGAAGATGTTATTGACTGTGAACCAATATTAGGTTATTTGCACAGAGGGATGGAAAAAATTGCAGAAAACCGAACAATTATACAATATTTGCCTTATGTAACACGTTGGGATTATTTAGCTACTATGTTCACAGAAGCAATAACTGTAAATGCACCAGAGCAGTTGGGAAATATTCAAGTACCTAAAAGAGCCAGCTATATTAGAGTGATTATGTTGGAGTTGAGTCGTATAGCTTCTCATTTATTATGGCTTGGCCCTTTTATGGCAGATATTGGTGCACAGACTCCTTTCTTCTATATTTTCAGAGAAAGAGAATTAGTCTATGATCTATTCGAAGCTGCCACCGGTATGAGAATGATGCATAATTATTTTCGTATCGGAGGAGTAGCTGCTGATCTACCGCATGGATGGATAGATAAATGTTTGGATTTCTGCGATT